CAAGAAGCTCAGCAAACTCTTGAAATAGCGGAAACTGCTTTGAGAAAAGCTGAAGGAAAGAGACAAACAATTGAGGCAAATCTAGCTCTGCGACGGGCTAGGACCCGGGTAGAGGCTATCAATGCGATTTCATAACGAGTGGGTGCGTCCGAATAATCATCGATTTATACACCCTATATTTATTTGGGTGTTTTGTTTGACTTGATTCTGTCGAGTAAATAAAATCAAGCACAATCAGATTTTGATGCAACGAAAAAGAAATAGAAAAGATACAAAATAAATCTCATTAAAAGAAAATGGGTATAAAAACTTATTAGATACCATGGACCGCGGTATCTAATAAGTTCTACCTACTATTGGATTTGAACCAATGACTCCCGCCGTATGAAAGCAATACTCTAACCGCTGAGTTAAGTAGGTCATTTATCTTCACAAAGAAAACCAAAAAGGATTCATCCCATCGATGGATTATAAATATCATATTATTTAGAAGCAATACCGATCAATATGATCTTGGATCATGGAATAGTGATCTTGAGAAGATTCATGAGAATATTCATCTTGACAAGAAATTATCTACATAATAAAATATAAATATATATTACAAGCACTAAGGGCTATAGCTCAGTTGGTAGAGCACCTCGTTTACACGCGCGCCGATGTTTTTCAGGGGAGTCCATCATGGAATCAAAAAAATTGATCTTATTGACAAATCGATGTCTTACTCCATAACTTTGAGGGAAGAAGAGAACAATAGCCTGACAAGGGTTCGGTCCGTTTAGGTGCCCAGTTAGGTGCCAAACAGACCCCATCATTGATTTGATATATTGATAAGGTGAATATCCAGTCTATTCAATGCTAGGCTGAGCATAAGGGCCTCAAAAAAATCTCTTTTCGTCCTATGAACTTTAAGGTGTATGAAGTTTCATATTTGATTTTTAAGTAGAGCGATAGAGACTTCATTTCACTTAGGTTAATCTAGGCCATAGGCAGACCTACGTCAAGATAACCCCCCTTGAAAAACTTTGGTAGTGTTCCTGAATCTGAATCCACATAATGACTCAGAGCACATGGAGCCATCTCCTTATTTTTCGGTGAAAAATAAAAATGGCGGACTAGCTGATATTTATATCAGTTAATGAAAGAGCCCAATGCACAAAAATGCATGTTGGGTCTTTGAAACAGTTCAGATCATTTTGATAATAATAAGTTTGATCTGTTTTACCGAGAAAGTCTACGGTTCGAGTCCGTATAGCCCTAGAGTCCTATAAAATAAAAATGAATATTAAAATACAAAAAATTGTATTATTTTTCATTTGAATTTCCTCGTTATTGTTTTAACTGACTGATTGCTTCATCAAAAGATAATCATTCCTATAAGCCCATTCATGAGGATCATTTAAAGTAGAATATCAAACTAAAAGCAAAAACGCATTTCATTTCAATGGACCCAATCGATCTTTTTCCAGTTGTGGATGAACAAACCAACTTTTGTTCAGTACTCTTCGTAGAAAAATTCATATGGCATTTTCATCGTTTCCTGTCCGAAATCAACCAGTTAATTATACTACCCTTCGTTTGGTATACCCAATTCTATGGAATTTTGTATCATGACCCGAGTCTGGTTAAAAACTCCAACCGAACCCAACCCCAATAAAATCTACCTAACCCAATCAAATCTAATACTAATAGTAATTTACGTCGGTATTCCGCGCTATTTGTGCACAATATCCAGTTTGAAAAGCGCATATCTTTGCTAATGCTAAGTTTCATTGTAAACATTGTTAACAACGTAAAATAGGCTTTCCTTCGTATACCTTACTTAGACCTAGTCTTCTCTTTCGATATTCAATGAATAGAAAATCCTCCATCGGGATTGGATTCTAATAAAAGGAATACCAAGACCCATATATTCTAAATATTGAGATGCAAATTCCTATACATTCTATTACATCTGACTACTTGTTCTATTCTAAACCACTAATAAAATAAAAAAGAGACAAATGGACATATTCATAAAAAAAATGAAATATTTAAATATAAATATATTCTATTTATATAAAGATAATCAAATAGAAAGGATCATAGAAATCGATTTCAATTTCGATCAAATTATAATAAATTTATAATAATATAGAATTCAAAATTCGAAATAAAAAAAGAGAATTCTATTTAGAATCCCTTTTCTTTAGAGAGAATACTCGGTAAGATTGAGATGAAAACAAGATAATTTGGATAAGAGCAATAGTTAGTTTTAACTATAACTAAAAAAAATAAAAAGATATCTGAAGATATGTAATAAAAATAGGATTCTAATCGATGAATCTTGAAAGGAAAGACGCCCACTAGATGGTTCGACCAAAAGCAATTCTTACTTTAACTAAACAGTTATGAACGACTTAACAATTTCAAGTCGAATTGACTAATCCGGTATATTTATATTTTCCACGTTCATAGGAGTGCATCTATGTTTCTGCTTTACGAATATGATATTTTTTGG